AGCAACCGTTGACGTTTTCCCAGAATTTTCCGCAGACCTCTCTGAGATAAATAGTCTTTTTTGTGCAATTCCAAATGTGAAGTAAGTCTCCGTATCTTATTGGTGAAATTTACTACTTGAAATTCAACAGATCCTCTGTTTTCTTTGTTTTCTTCTTGTTCTTGCAAAATAATTGAAATAAATGAATTTTTTACCATAAAATAATTTCACACTCCCTTTTTGACAGATATTTATTTTATTGATCAGTAATAATAATGTCAGAGATTTTAATGTAGTATACACAATAATCATAATTTCTTTATAGATTCCTGATTTTATCAATTAACATTAATCAATCCGATTTTTGAGTTCATTTGGATAGTGATACAAAAAGACGATACCAAATAGTTTAGTACGAAGATTTTTTTATTAATTTATAGCTTTAATTGATACCCCTTTTCCTTATTTTTTATTCTAGACTGGGATGTAAGACAGTGCATATGTCCGTCGGGTTGCTTGCATATAACATGGATATTTACAGATCACGGACAGAAGAAAAAAATGAAAAATATGATTGATAGAACAACAGAATATATTTGAAACTTAAAATTTTAAATCAGGGATACATGTATATCCTTAACATACTCAAGCGGCTCCCATTATTGGTATCAAACCAATAGCGATTCATACAAGCTAAATCTTCTAATCGATAATTAGGCCAAAAAAAGAACTTTAATTTAATTAATTCATTTTTTTTGTTGTCAAAATTTTCACTTTCATCCAAAAATTGACTCCAGTTTTTTATCTTGTTCTCCTTGCAAAATAATTTATTTCTATGCACATTATTTTTATTCTTTAAATTCAAATTGAAAGAAATTAGAATTCTCAATTCTCGACGACGTCTAGACGATAAAATTTTTTCAGGAACAAGCAAATCATAATTCTTTTTGTCTCTATTTAGAGTTTTTATTTTATGTCTTGGAATGGATTCATCAAAATTATTCTTAGCAACATTTTGGGGGTTTCGGTATCTTTGATTACTTTGGTGCTTACTTTTATGAACCAATGAAATACCTATGATTTGATACATAAAAAACTGTCCGTCATTTTTTACAGATAGACGGGCGGGTTCCATAATTAATATTCCCTTTTTCGTTAATTGTGTAAGATTTAAACGCCTCCTCATTATATCCAGATTCATTTCTTTCCTTTGAATATAGGATATAGTAATTTTTCTTACATTTATGAGGCTAACCAGGAGACCATATATCTGGATATTATTCATCATTTTTTGATTCAATTGATTCAAACGTCCAGTCCATCTTAATTGCAAAGGAAAATCTCCTTTAAGGAATATTTTTAGTTTTTCGATCGATTCTAAAAAATATTCTTCAATATTGTTTTGATTCTTTAAATCAAAATATTGTTTTGAGTTCAATGGGCTAAAATTTAAAAAATACTCATCCTCCTTTTGCTTTCCGTTGATATTTTGATTTTCACTAAAATTTGGATTTATATTCAAATTAAAAAGAAGTAACTTGCTTGGGATAAACCAAGGTTTCTCTTTATATTTATGATAAAGTATCACAAACTCTGGAAAGAAAAAAACTTTCGGATTCGATGTGCGGCGATTTAAGATTAAGAATTTTTCATTCATTCCCATCCAATCAAAAGACATTCCTATCCAATCAAAAAAGACCTTTTTGTAATTGATTTTGGAATTTGAATAAATCGGAAGATAAAAAAGACCGTTATTACGAATTTTATCCTTTTTTTGGTCCTTATTAGGTTCAACCTGAATATTTGTATTAAAATTACAACCCAAATATTTTCTATCTGTATTTTTTTCCATAGATATAATATCACTTTTTCCTAGATAATTCTTGATAGGAATATTTTCGAGTATGTTAAAAATTTTTTCTTTATTTCTGGTGGAATTTTCTTTCTTCTTATTTGTTTCTAATGATGATCTATAAATATAGGACTTCTTCTTAGTATCAGAATGAATATATTTATATGATAAACGATCATATCTATAGTTTTTTTTTAAATTCTCTTCTTTATTTGGTAATAAATATACTTTCGAATTTTGTTTTTTTTTGTAATCAAATAATTGGTCTTTTTCATGGGAATACCATTTCTTTAGATCCTTATTTTGAGACGTATGGCATTGATTTATTCCATTTCGCCATTTTTGTGGAACTAATCTAGACCATGTAATCTGAGATAAATCATATTGATAATGACCTCTTAACCAGTTTTTCCATGGATTCATTCCATAATTTGGAAGTTTCTTATGTCTTACTTCGGAATCAAATATTCCTTGTCTTCCAAAAAAATACTTTATTTCATTCTTAAGAAAAAAAGACGGTCCATTATCCTGAAGAATAGATCTTAACTTATTGAAGTTAATAACTTGGGTTTGTGATAATTTAAAAAATACATATTTTTGTGACAAGTAAGATAAATCAAAAAAAATATGTGACTTCCGCTTACTATTTCTAAGATTATCAAAAGCTTT